GCTAGCGTAGCTTATGCAAAGCATAACACTGAAGATGTTAAGACGGGCCCTAGAAAGCTCCGCATGCACAAAGGCATGGTCCTGACCTTATTATCAGCTCTAGCCCAACTTACACATGCAAGTATCCGCACCCCCGTGAGTATGCCCTCGACCCCCCGCCCGGGGGTTAGGAGCGAGCATCAGGCACACATTATTGTAGCCCAAGACGCCCAGCCAAGCCACACCCCCAAGGGAATTCAGCAGTGATAAATATTAAGCCATGAGTGAAAGCTCGACTCAGTCAGGGCTAACAGGGCCGGTAAAACTCGTGCCAGCTACCGCGGTTAAACGAGAGGCCCCAGTTGATAATATCGCGGCGTAAAGGGTGGTCAAGGGCTGCAACCTAATAAAGCTAAATAGCCCTCCGGCCGTCATACGCTTCCAGGCGCTAGAGACCCAATTATACGAAGGTAGCTTTAGAAATATTCACCTGACTCCACGAAAGCTGAGAAACAAACTGGGATTAGATACCCCACTATGCTCAGCCATAAACCCAGACATCAAAATACAGTTATGTGTCCGCCAGGGTACTACGAGCATTAGCTTGAAACCCAAAGGACCTGACGGTGCCTCAGACCCCCCTAGAGGAGCCTGTTCTAGAACCGATAACCCCCGTTAAACCTCACCCCTTCTGGTCATCCCAGCCTATATACCGCCGTCGCCAGCTTACCCTGTGAAGGTAACAAAGTAAGCAGAATGGGCACAGCCCAAAACGTCAGGTCGAGGTGTAGCGCACGAAGTGGGAAGAAATGGGCTACATTTTCTACTGCAGAACACTACGGATGCGCAACATGAAATAGTGCTTGAAGGAGGATTTAGTAGTAAAAAGGAAGAAGAGTGTCCTTTTGAACCCGGCTCTGAGACGCGTACACACCGCCCGTCACTCTCCCCTGTCAAAATGCAATAAATTTACCTAATCACAAAGCGCTGACAAGGGGAGGCAAGTCGTAACATGGTAAGTGTACCGGAAGGTGCACTTGGATAAACCCAGGGCGTGGCTGAGTAAGTTAAGCATCTCACTTACACCGAGAAGACATCTATGCAAATTAGGTCGCCCTGAGCTAAATAGCTAGCTCAAACATTTAAACAACCCTAAAATGTTAATACAAAACATTATTTTAATAAATAAACTAAATCATTCTTTTACCTGAGTATGGGCGACAGAAAAGGTTAAATCTGAAGCGATAGAAAAAGTACCGCAAGGGAAAGCTGAAAGAGAAATGAAACAACACATTAAAGCAAAAAAAAACAAAGATTAAACCCTGTACCTTTTGCATCATGATTTAGCAAGTACCCCCAAGCAAAGCGTCCTTTAGTTTGGAGCCCCGAAACCAAGTGAGCTACCCCGAGTCAGCCTATATAAATTAGGGCAAACCCGTCTCTGTGGCAAAAGAGTGGGACGAACTCTGGGTAGAAGTGACAGACCTAACGAGCCTGGTGATAGCTGGTTGCTTAAGAAATGGATAAAAGTTCAGCCTCGCGCCCCTCAAGCCAAGATAAACATCACAAATGGCTAAGAGAGAAACACGAGAGTTAGTTAAAAGGGGTACAGCCCTTTTAACAAAGGACACAACCTTTCCAGGAGAATAAAGATCACAGTTCACAAAACTTACTGTTTTAGTGGGCCCAAAAGCAGCCACCTAGATAGAAAGCGTTAAAGCTCAAACAGACAATAGTTTATTATACCGATAAAAAATCTTATTTCCCTAAAATTATTATGCCAACCCATGCCCGCATGGAAGAAATTATGCTAAAATGAGTAACAAGAAGGCCCGCCCTTCTCCCGGCACAAGTGCAAATCAGATTGGACAACCCACTGAAGACTAACGACCCCAAATCAAGAGGACAGTGTGAATAACAAAAAAACCAAGAAGACCTCACAACTTAATATCGTTAACCCCACACTGGAGTGCCACCTTAAGGGAAAGACTAAAAGAAGAGGAAGGAACTCGGCAAACACAAGCCTCGCCTGTTTACCAAAAACATCGCCTCCTGCAACTTTTTACGTATAGGAGGTCCAGCCTGCCCAGTGACTACGGGTTCAACGGCCGCGTTATTTTGACCGTGCAAAGGTAGCGCAATCACTTGTCTTTTAAATAAAGACCTGTATGAATGGCTAGACGAGGGCTTAGCTGTCTCCCCCTTCCAGTCAGTGAAATTGATTTATCCGTGCAGAAGCGGATATAACGCTACAAGACGAGAAGACCCTTTGGAGCTTAAGGTACAAAACTTAACCCACGTTAAACAACTCAATAAAAAAGATAGAACTTAGTGGCAAGTAAGATTTTACCTTCGGTTGGGGCGACCACGGAGGAAAGACAAGCCTCCAAGCGGAAAGGGCCAACACCCTAAAACTAAGAGAGACATCTCTAAGCCGCAGAACATCTGACCAGTAATGATCCGGCATAAAGCCGATCAACGAACCAAGTTACCCCAGGGATAACAGCGCAATCCTCTCCCAGAGTCCATATCGACGAGGGGGTTTACGACCTCGATGTTGGATCAGGACATCCTAATGGTGCAGCCGCTATTAAGGGTTCGTTTGTTCAACGATTAAAGTCCTACGTGATCTGAGTTCAGACCGGAGCAATCCAGGTCAGTTTCTATCTGTAACGCCACTTTTCCTAGTACGAAAGGATCGGAAAAGAGGGGCCCATGCTCGAAGCACGCCCCGCCCCTAATTAATGAAAACAAATAAACTAAGTAAAGGGAGGGCTAAAACCCAACCGCCAAAATAAGGACTATTGGGGTGGCAGAGCATGGTAAATTGCGAAAGGTCTAAGCCCTTTAAATCAGAGGTTCAAGTCCTCTCCCCAGTTATGCTCAACATCTTAACCCATCTAATTAACCCCTTAGGCTATATTGTCCCTGTTCTCCTAGCAGTAGCCTTTTTAACCTTAGTTGAACGAAAAGTCTTAGGGTACATGCAACTACGAAAAGGCCCCAATGTAGTGGGACCTTACGGCCTCCTACAACCGATCGCAGACGGAGTAAAACTATTTATTAAAGAACCAGTGCGCCCTTCCACATCCTCCCCCTTCCTATTTTTAGCCGCCCCGATCCTGGCGCTCACCCTGGCCATGATGCTATGAGCACCCATGCCCATGCCCTACCCCGTAATTGACCTGAACCTAGGGATATTGTTTATTTTAGCATTGTCAAGCCTCGCAGTCTATTCCATTTTGGGCTCAGGCTGAGCATCCAACTCAAAGTACGCACTTATTGGAGCCTTACGAGCAGTAGCCCAGACAATTTCATACGAAGTTAGCCTTGGACTCATTCTCCTGTCCGTGATCATCTTTTCGGGGGGCTATACCTTACAAACATTTAACGTAGCCCAAGAAGGCATCTGACTATTAATTCCGGCCTGACCACTAGCTGCAATGTGATATATTTCCACCCTCGCCGAGACAAACCGAGCACCCTTTGATTTAACAGAAGGGGAGTCAGAGCTGGTTTCGGGATTCAATGTAGAGTACGCGGGGGGCCCCTTCGCCCTATTCTTCCTGGCTGAATACGCAAGCATTTTACTTATAAACACCCTCTCGGCCGTACTTTTTTTAGGATCTTCCCTCACCCCCGATGCCCCCGAATTAACAGCCGTTACCCTTATGACCAAGGCCGCACTTCTATCGATTCTGTTCCTATGAGTGCGAGCCTCATATCCCCGATTCCGATACGACCAGCTTATACACCTTGTTTGGAAAAACTTTTTGCCGCTTACGCTAGCCCTGGTTCTATGACATATCGCCCTCCCAATCGCGCTAGCGGGACTCCCTCCGCAGCTATAACCCAGGAACCGTGCCCGAACGCCCAGGGACCACTTTGATAGAGTGGCTTATGGGGGTTAAAGTCCCCTCAGTTCTTAGAAAGAAGGGGGTTGAACCCATGCTCAAGAGATCAAAACTCTTGGTGCTTCCGCTACACCACTTTCTATGATAGAGTCAGCTAATAAAGCTTTCGGGCCCATACCCCGGACATGACGGTTAAACCCCTTCCTCCATCAATGAACCCCTTCGTACTCTTGATTTTATTTTCCAGCCTAGGATTAGGGACTACCCTAACCTTTGCAAGTTCCCATTGGCTTCTAGCCTGAATAGGCCTAGAAATCAACACCCTAGCCATTATTCCCCTTATAGCACAGCACCATCACCCCCGCGCAGTTGAAGCCACTACAAAATATTTCTTAACCCAGGCCACTGCTGCCGCCATAATTCTGTTTGCGGGTACTACAAACGCCTGAATCACGGGCACATGAGAAATAACCGATATATCAAATCCCCTCGCCAGCACAATAGTTATTATTGCTCTAGCACTAAAGATTGGACTAGCACCCATACGCCTCTGGATGCCTGAGGTCCTCCAAGGGCTGGACTTAACAACAGGGCTAATTTTGTCAACTTGACAAAAACTTGCCCCCCTGGCCTTAATTATGCAAACGGCCCAAAGCATCAGCCCCGCGCTGTTAACAACACTAGGCCTTTTATCAACCCTAGTTGGGGGTTGAGGAGGCCTAAATCAAACCCAGCTACGAAAGATTCTGGCCTACTCATCAATTGCCCATATAGGTTGAATAATTGTTATCTTGCAGTACGCCCCCCAACTTACTTTGCTTGCCCTATTAACCTATATCTTTATGACATCCGCAGCGTTCTTGACGCTAAAAACACTCACCACGACAAAAATTAACACCCTGGCCACAGCCTGATCAAAAAACCCCCCCCTCTCTGCTACCGCCGCCCTCGTCCTCTTATCATTAGCGGGCCTTCCAGCACTAACAGGATTTATGCCTAAATGATTAATTCTGCAGGAGCTAACAAAACAAGACCTCCCCACAATTGCCACAGTTATAGCCCTAGCCGCTCTCCTAGGCCTGTACTTTTACCTACGACTCTGCTACTCAATAACACTCACTATTTCTCCTAATATAAATAATTCAACCACCCCCTGACGAACTAGCACTACCCAAACATCATTTTCGCTAGCATTGCTGACTACGGCAGCACTAACCCTTCTACCCGTCACCCCCGCTATTCTGGTACTAACCACCTAGGAATTTAGGATAGCATTAGACCGAGGGCCTTCAAAGCCCTAAGCAGAAGTTGAAATCTTCTAATTCCTGCTAAGACCTACAAGACTCTATCTTGCATTTTATGAGTGCAAATCAAATGTTTTTATTAAACTAAGGCCTTTCTAGATGGGAAGGCCTCGATCCTACAAACTCTTAGTTAACAGCTAAGCGCTCAAGCCAGCGAGCATCCACCTACTTTCCCCGCCGTAGCCTAGTAGGGCGGGGAAAGCCCCGGCAGGGTATTAGTCTGCGTCTTTGGATTTGCAATCCAACGTGCTTTCCACTACGGGACTTGATAGGGAGAGGACTTAAACCTCTGTTCGCGGGGCTACAACCCGCCGCCTAACGCTCGGCCACCCTACCTGTGGCAATTACACGCTGATTCTTTTCTACAAACCACAAAGACATTGGTACCCTTTATCTCGTATTTGGTGCCTGAGCCGGAATAGTCGGGACCGCTTTAAGCCTCCTTATCCGAGCTGAGCTGAGCCAACCTGGCTCCCTCCTCGGCGACGACCAAATCTACAATGTTATTGTTACTGCCCACGCCTTCGTAATAATTTTCTTTATAGTTATGCCCACCCTCATCGGAGGGTTTGGAAACTGGCTTGTCCCCCTAATGATTGGGGCACCCGACATGGCCTTCCCCCGAATAAATAATATGAGCTTCTGACTCCTTCCCCCATCTTTCCTTCTCCTACTTGCCTCCTCCGGGGTTGAAGCTGGGGCCGGAACCGGCTGAACAGTCTATCCGCCTCTTGCAGGCAACCTGGCCCACGCAGGGGCGTCCGTAGACCTAACAATCTTTTCACTCCATTTAGCGGGGGTATCCTCAATTCTGGGGGCAATTAACTTTATTACCACAACCATTAACATAAAACCTCCAGCCATTTCTCAATACCAGACACCTTTATTTGTATGGGCCGTACTTGTTACAACTGTGCTTCTTCTCCTATCCCTGCCGGTCCTGGCCGCTGGAATCACGATACTTCTCACAGATCGTAACCTCAACACCACATTCTTTGACCCGGCAGGGGGAGGGGACCCAATCCTCTACCAGCACTTATTTTGATTCTTTGGTCACCCGGAAGTCTATATTCTGATTTTACCAGGATTTGGTATTATCTCACATGTTGTAGCCTACTATGCCGGTAAAAAAGAACCTTTCGGCTACATAGGAATAGTGTGAGCTATAATGGCAATTGGCCTCCTGGGCTTTATTGTTTGAGCACACCATATGTTTACGGTGGGAATAGATGTGGACACTCGCGCCTATTTTACTTCCGCAACAATAATTATTGCCATCCCGACTGGGGTAAAAGTATTTAGCTGACTGGCCACACTGCACGGCGGCTCAATTAAATGAGAAACACCAATGCTGTGGGCCCTGGGATTTATCTTCCTCTTTACAGTGGGCGGACTAACAGGGATTGTTTTAGTCAACTCGTCACTAGACATTGTTTTACATGACACATATTATGTAGTTGCCCACTTCCACTATGTTTTATCAATGGGGGCCGTCTTTGCCATCATAGCAGCATTCGTGCATTGATTCCCGCTATTCTCAGGTTACACCCTTAATGATACATGAACCAAGATCCACTTCGGCGTAATATTTATTGGTGTAAATCTTACATTCTTCCCTCAACATTTCCTAGGCCTGGCCGGGATACCACGACGGTACTCTGACTACCCAGACGCATACGCCCTATGAAACACAGTGTCATCTATCGGCTCACTCATCTCTTTAGTGGCAGTAATTATGTTTTTGTTTATTTTATGAGAAGCCTTCGCCGCCAAACGTGAAGTATCTTCAGTAGAGTTAACCATAACAAACGTAGAATGACTTCACGGTTGCCCCCCACCTTACCACACCTTTGAAGAACCGGCATTCGTACAAATTCAATCAAATTAACCAGAAAGGAAGGAATTGAACCCCCATAAACTGGTTTCAAGCCAGTCACATGACCACTCTGTCACTTTCTTTTAAGATATTAGTAAAATAAATTACATCACTTTGTCAAGGTGAAATTGCAAGTTAAACTCTTGTGTGTCTTTATATTTTAATGGCTCACCCCACGCAACTAGGATTTCAAGACGCGGCGTCACCCGTTATAGAAGAACTTCTTCACTTCCACGACCATGCCCTAATAATTGTATTTTTAATCAGCACCCTAGTACTCTACATTATTGTCGCAATAGTTTCAACTAAACTCACCAATAAATATATTTTAGATTCTCAAGAGATTGAAATCGTATGGACCGTGCTACCAGCCGTTATTCTAGTCTTAATTGCCCTTCCCTCCCTTCGAATTTTGTATCTAATGGACGAAATTAACGACCCACACTTAACAATTAAAGCTATGGGCCACCAATGGTACTGAAGCTACGAGTACACTGACTATGAAGACCTTGGCTTCGACTCCTACATAATTCCAACTCAAGACCTCACGCCGGGACAGTTCCGACTACTAGAAACAGACCACCGAATAGTAGTTCCCATAGAATCGCCTATTCGCATTCTAGTCTCTGCGGAAGATGTACTGCACTCCTGGGCCGTCCCATCCTTAGGAGTAAAAATAGATGCGGTCCCCGGCCGACTTAATCAAACTGCCTTCATTGCCTCACGCCCAGGCGTATTTTACGGGCAATGCTCTGAAATCTGCGGGGCCAACCACAGCTTCATGCCCATCGTAGTTGAAGCCGTCCCGCTAGAGCACTTCGAAAACTGATCCTCGCTAATGCTAGAAGACGCCTCACTAGAAAGCTAATTATTGGATAAAGCATTGGCCTTTTAAGCCAAAGTTTGGTGCCTGCCGACCACCTCTAGTGAAATGCCACAATTGAACCCCAACCCCTGATTTGCAATTCTAGTATTTTCCTGAGTTATTTTTCTGGCTGTTATCCCCTCTAAAGTCTTAAATCACGTGACGCCAAACGAACTTACGCCAGTAAACGCAGAAAAACATAAAACTGAGCCCTGAGATTGACCATGATAGCAAGCTTTTTTGACCAATTTGCAAGCCCATCTTTTCTAGGGGTCCCACTAATCTCAATTGCAATCGCACTACCCTGAATTTTATTTCCCGCCCCCCCTGCCCGATGAGTAAACAACCGACTCATTACCCTACAAACCTGGTCTATTAACCGATTTACAAATCAATTACTCATGCCACTAAATGTAGGGGGCCATAAGTGAGCGCTACTCCTGACCTCACTTATAGTTTTTTTAATTTCTATTAATATACTCGGCCTTCTCCCCTACACCTTTACACCAACAACTCAACTGTCGCTCAACATAGGCCTCGCCGTCCCTCTCTGGCTGGCAACAGTAATTATTGGCATACGATACCAACCAACAGTTGCTCTTGGCCATCTTCTGCCGGAGGGAACGCCCCTCCCCTTAATTCCCGTTCTAATTATTATTGAAACAATTAGCCTGTTTATTCGGCCATTGGCCCTGGGAGTGCGACTTACAGCCAACTTAACTGCGGGCCATCTCCTTATCCAACTCATTGCCACCGCGGCATTTGTACTTGCACCAATAATACCGGCGGTGGCTATTTTAACAGCCACTGTTCTCTTCCTTCTTACACTTCTAGAAGTTGCAGTCGCAATAATCCAGGCCTACGTATTTGTTTTACTCCTGAGCCTCTATCTCCAAGAGAACGTTTAATGGCCCACCAAGCACATGCATATCACATGGTTGACCCAAGCCCATGACCACTAACCGGAGCTATCGGCGCATTATTAATAACGTCCGGCCTAGCCATCTGGTTTCACTTCCACTCAACAACACTAATAACCCTTGGACTTATCCTCTTAATTTTAACGATGGTTCAATGGTGACGTGATATTATTCGAGAAGGGACTTTTCAAGGCCACCACACACCCCCGGTCCAAAAAGGACTTCGTTACGGAATAATTCTGTTTATTACCTCTGAAGTATTCTTCTTCCTCGGGTTCTTTTGAGCCTTTTATCATTCAAGTCTGGCACCAACCCCAGAACTAGGAGGATGCTGACCCCCTACCGGTATTATTACATTAGACCCCTTTGAAGTCCCCCTGCTTAATACAGCCGTACTACTAGCCTCCGGGGTCGCAGTAACATGGGCCCACCACAGCATCATAGAAGGCGAACGAAAACAAGCCATCCAATCTCTAGCGCTTACAATTCTTCTAGGCCTATACTTCACCGCCCTCCAGGCCATAGAATACTATGAAGCACCTTTCACTATCGCGGACGGGGTGTACGGCTCTACTTTCTTCGTTGCTACAGGATTTCATGGACTCCATGTAATTATCGGCTCAACTTTCCTTGCCGTATGCCTCCTTCGCCAAATTCAATACCACTTCACCTCCGAGCACCACTTTGGTTTTGAAGTCGCCGCCTGATATTGACACTTTGTAGACGTTGTTTGACTTTTCCTTTACGTTTCTATTTACTGATGAGGCTCATAATCTTTCTAGTATTAGGTTAGTACAAATGACTTCCAATCATTTAGTCTTGGTTAAACTCCAAGGAAAGATAATGAACTTAATTACAACCATCATTTTTATTACAATGACCCTGTCTTCAGTCCTCGCAGTTGTCTCCTTTTGGCTCCCACAAATAATACCTGACGCAGAAAAGCTTTCACCCTACGAGTGCGGATTTGACCCCTTAGGATCAGCCCGATTGCCTTTCTCCCTGCGATTTTTCCTCGTGGCAATTCTATTTCTCCTATTTGACTTGGAAATCGCCCTCCTCTTGCCCCTGCCATGGGGGGACCAACTTTATAACCCCACCGGAACATTCTTTTGAGCTACCATAGTCTTAATTCTATTGACCCTTGGACTGATTTATGAATGAACTCAGGGGGGCTTAGAATGAGCAGAATAGGGAGTTAGTCCAAAACAAGACCTCTGATTTCGGCTCAGAAAATTATGGTTTAAACCCATGGCCCCCTTATGGCACCCCTACATTTTAGCTTTAGCTCAGCATTTGTGTTGGGACTTATAGGACTGGCCTTCCACCGCACTCACCTACTCTCAGCCCTTTTATGCTTAGAAGGAATAATATTATCTTTATTTATTGCGCTAGCCCTATGAACCCTACAGTTTGAATCAACCAGCTTCTCTACGGCACCAATACTGCTTCTAGCTTTTTCCGCCTGTGAGGCAAGTACGGGCCTCGCACTTCTAGTAGCTACCACCCGAACCCACGGCGACGATCGCCTCCAAAACCTTAGTCTTCTACAATGCTAAAAGTGCTGGTCCCAACAATTATGCTATTTCCAACAGTCTGACTTATTTCCCCCAAGTGACTATGGACAAGTACAACCACACACAGCCTCCTAATCGCTCTTATTAGCCTCGCCTGATTAAAGTGGACAGCAGAGACTGGATGAACCACATCCAATGAATACTTAGCCACAGACCCCTTGTCAACCCCCCTCCTAGTTCTAACCTGTTGACTACTCCCACTAATAATTTTAGCTAGCCAAAATCACATCAACCCAGAACCCATCAGCCGGCAACGCCTCTACATTTCGCTTCTAGCCTCACTACAGACCTTTTTAATTATAGCATTTGGGGCCACAGAAATTATTATGTTTTACATCATATTTGAAGCCACCCTCATCCCCACCCTCATTATTATTACCCGCTGAGGGAACCAAACCGAGCGGCTGAATGCAGGAATTTACTTCCTTTTTTATACGCTAGCTGGCTCACTGCTCCTCTTAGTTGCCCTTCTTCTTCTGCAACAATCTGCAGGTACTTTATCCCTGTTAGTGGTTCAGTACGCTCAACCACTAGTACTAGACTCCTGAAGCGATAAAATCTGATGAGCAGGCTGCTTAGTCGCCTTTCTAGTAAAGATGCCCCTATATGGCGTCCACCTCTGATTACCTAAAGCGCATGTAGAAGCCCCCATTGCAGGCTCAATAGTCCTAGCAGCAGTTCTACTAAAACTTGGCGGGTACGGTATAATACGAATAATAATTATATTAGACCCTCTCTCTAAGGAACTAGCATACCCTTTCGTTATCCTCGCGCTATGGGGGGTTATCATGACAGGCTCTATTTGCCTTCGCCAGACTGATCTTAAGTCACTCATTGCCTATTCATCTGTAAGCCATATGGGACTCGTAGCAGGGGGAATTCTTATCCAAACCCCGTGAGGATTTTCAGGGGCCATTATTCTCATGATTGCTCACGGACTAGTCTCCTCAATACTATTTTGCTTAGCGAATACAGCCTATGAACGAACCCACAGCCGAACCATGATCCTTGCCCGCGGACTTCAAATAATTTTCCCACTTACAGCAGTATGATGATTTATCGCCAACTTGGCCAACCTGGCGCTCCCCCCCCTTCCTAATTTAATAGGGGAACTAATGATTATTGCAACCTTGTTCAACTGATCCCCAACGACCATTGCACTTACAGGGCTGGGAACACTTATTACGGCAGGATACTCCCTCCACATGTTTATTATATCGCAACGCGGACCAACCCCAAACCACATCATTAAACTTTCACCATCTCACACCCGGGAACACCTGTTGATAGCACTCCACCTCACCCCCGTCATTCTCCTCATCACGAAGCCCGAACTAATGTGGGGGTGATGCCACTAGTAAGTATAATTTAACCAAGATATTAGATTGTGATTCTAAAAATAGGGGTTAAAATCCCCTTACTCACCAAGAAGGGATAAGAATCAATAAGTACTGCTAATCCTTATGAACCGAGGTTAAAATCCACGGCCTTTTTACGCTTCCGAAGGATAACAGCTCATCCATTGGTCTTAGGAACCAAAAACTCTTGGTGCAAATCCAAGCAGAAGCTATGAACCCAATAGCCCTAATTATATTCTCCTCCCTGATTTTAATTCTACTGATCCTCATGCTCCCCTTATTAACCACGCTAAGCCCTAAACCACAGGGCCCAGAATGAGCAGGCGCCCATGTCAAAACCGCTGTCAGCGCTTCATTTTTTATTAGCTTACTACCACTAATACTCTTCTTAGACCAGGGGGCAGAGAACATTATTACAAACTGACACTGAATGAATACACAAATATTTGACACAAACATTAGTTTCAAATTTGACCACTATTCCCTTATCTTTACCCCTATCGCCCTTTACGTTACCTGATCGATTCTAGAATTCGCGCTATGGTACATACACTCGGACCCAAACATAAACCGTTTTTTTAAATATCTTCTGTTATTTTTGGTGGCTATAATTGTCCTAGTCACAGCAAATAACATATTTCAATTATTTATTGGGTGAGAGGGGGTAGGAATTATATCTTTTTTATTAATCGGCTGGTGATACGGACGGGCCGACGCTAACACAGCGGCTCTCCAGGCCGTAATTTATAACCGCGTAGGTGACATTGGTCTAATCTTAGCTATAGCCTGACTCGCAATAAATTTTAACTCATGAGAGATACAACAAATCTTTTTTTTATCAAAAAACGTTGACATGACAATCCCCTTAATAGGCCTCATTCTTGCAGCAACTGGAAAATCAGCCCAGTTTGGTCTGCATCCATGGCTTCCATCTGCCATGGAGGGCCCCACCCCAGTCTCCGCCCTACTTCACTCAAGCACAATGGTCGTTGCGGGCATCTTTCTACTAATTCGCCTACACCCCCTTATAGAGCAAAACAAATTAGCTTTGACAGTCTGCCTATGTTTAGGAGCACTAACCACCCTATTTACAGCCACCTGCGCTTTAACACAAAATGATATTAAGAAAATTGTAGCATTTTCAACGTCAAGCCAACTAGGACTTATGATAGTCACTATTGGACTGAATCAACCACAACTTGCGTTTCTCCACATCTGCACTCACGCCTTCTTTAAGGCCATGTTATTTTTATGCTCTGGCTCAATTATTCACAGCTTAAATGACGAGCAAGATATCCGGAAAATAGGCGGCCTCCAAAACTTGATACCCACAACCTCAGCTTGCTTAACAATTGGAAGCCTAGCTCTTACAGGCACCCCATTCCTAGCCGGATTCTTCTCAAAAGACGCCATCATTGAAGCCCTCAACGTCTCCCATCTCAACGCCTGAGCCCTCACACTAACACTAATCGCTACCTCATTTACTGCTGTTTACAGCTTTCGAGTAGTCTTTTTCGTCACCATGGGGTCCCCTCGGTTCTTAACTCTTCCCCCGATTAATGAAAATAACCCCTTAGTTATTAACCCCCTTAAACGACTTGCCTGAGGAAGCATTGTTGCAGGACTTGTCATTACATCAAACTTCCTGCCCCTAAAAACACCCGTTATGACAATACCCCTCGCCCTAAAAATAGCAGCCCTTGCAGTCACAATTATTGGACTTTCAACAGCTACGGAACTAGCAGCCCTAACAAATAAAATTAAAATTGTCCCCACAACATCCCTTCACCACTTCTCAAACATGCTCGGATACTTCCCAACAATTATTCATCGACTCCCCCCGAAAGTCAGCCTTACGCTAGGGCAGTCAATTGCCACTAAGCTGGACCAAACCTGGTTTGAGATTTCCGGACCAAAAGGCCTGGCCCTAACCCAAATAATAATATCAAAGACCGTAAGTGACATTCAACGGGGAATGATTAAAACCTACCTAACTATTTTTCTATTAACCATGGCCCTGGGCCTTCTTGCATCTGTTATCTAAACCGCCCGAACTGCCCCCCGACTCAATCCGCGAGTGAGCTCCAACACCACTAAAAGCGTTAGAAGAAGAACCCAAGCACAAATTACTAGTATTGACCCCCCAAAAGAATATATTATTGCCACCCCCCCAACATCCCCCCGTAGTAAAGAAAACTCTTTTAGCCCATCAACTACGGCCCACGATCCCTCGTGTCAGCTGCCCCCGAGTACTCCCACCGCCAACACAACACCAATAAGATAAACTAAAACATACCCCAACACAGATCGACTTCCTCAAGCCTCCGGGAAAGGCTCTGCAGCTAAAGCCGCCGAATAAGCAAATACTACAAGCATCCCCCCCAAATAGATTAAGAAAAGCACTAATGATAAAAAAGAGCCCCCCGAACTCACCAAAATTCCACACCCAACACCAGCCGCCACCACTAGCCCCAAGGCCGCGAAATAAGGTGTTGGATTAGAAGCAACCGCAATTAAGCCCAAAACTAACGCCACCAATAACAAAAACATAAGATAGGTCATAATTCTTGCTCGGACTCTAACCGGGACCAATGATTTGAAGAACCATCGTTGTAGTTCAACTACAAGAACAATTAATGGCAAGCCTACGAAAAACCCACCCACTCATTAAAATCGCTAACGATGCGTTAGTGGACCTACCAACACCCTCCAACATCTCAGTCTGATGAAATTTCGGGTCTCTTTTAGGACTGTGTTTAATCTCCCAGATCCTGACGGGCCTTTTTCTAGCAATACACTACACCTCAGACATTTCAACCGCATTCTCTTCAGTCAACCACATCTGCCGGGATGTAAATTATGGCTGGTTAATCCGAGGCTTACACGCCAACGGCGCATCATTTTTCTTTATCTGCATTTACATGCACATTGCCCGCGGTCTATATTACGGATCTTACCTTTATAAAGAGACCTGAAGTATCGGTGTTGTCCTCCTCCTCCTTGTTATAATGACCGCTTTTGTGGGCTACGTCCTGCCCTGGGGCCAAATATCATTCTGGGGGGCCACGGTCATTACTAACCTGCTTTCAGCAGTCCCTTATATGGGGGACGCCTTGGTCCAATGGATTTGAGGAGGATTTTCGGTAGATAACGCAACACTTACTCGATTCTTCGCCTTCCACTTCCTCCTCCCATTTATCGTCGCCGCGGCAACCATTCTCCACCTCCTATTTTTACATGAGACGGGATCAAACAACCCCGCCGGACTAAACTCTGACGCGGACAAAATTTCCTTCCACCCTTATTTTTCCTACAAGGATCTACTAGGATTTGTTCTTATACTAATAGCCTTAACATCCCTAGCATTATTTTCACCCAACCTATTAGGTGACTCAGAAAATTTTATTCCCGCCAACCCGCTTGTTACTCCGCCACACATCAAGCCCGAGTGGTATTTTCTATTTGCCTACGCCATCTTACGGTCTATCCCAAATAAACTGGGGGGTGTTCTCGCATTATTATTTTCTATCCTCGTACTTATGGTGGTGCCAATTTTACACACTTCAAAACAACGCGGACTAACCTTTCGTCCCATTACCCAATTTCTATTCTGGACCTTAGTAGCAGATATAATTATTTTGACATGAATCGGGGGTATACCTGTAGAACACCCATACATCATTATTGGACAAATCGCGTCGGTGCTATACTTCGCCCTCTTCCTGATCCTCGCGCCGCTCGCCGGGTGGGTAGAAAATAAAGCACTGAAATTAGCCTGCCCTAGTAGCTTAGTCCTTTAAAGCATCGGTCTTGTAATCCGAAGATCGAGGGTTAAACTCCCTCCTAGCGCCCAGAAGAGAGAGATTCTAACTCCCACCTCTGGCTCCCAAAGCCAGAATTCTAAATTAAACTATCTTCTGATTATAACCCCTGGGCAAAATATACACATATATGTGTATATGGTACATATGTTATGCATATGTATTAACACCATACAATTATTTTAACCTAAAAGCAGGTACTAGTGGTTATAATCAATAGGACAAATTATTATTATTCACCATTCGATTATCTCTTATCTAACGTAATGAAGTGCACAACTAACGACTCATTTACCAATGTTTCTTCTGCCTGACCCAACTATAATTTATATTAACTATATTAATGTAGTAAGAGACCACCTACGATTTACATTAAGGCATATTATCCATGATGGAATCAGGGACACAAACAGTGGGGGTGGCCCAACTGAATTATTCCTTGTATCTGGTTAAACATCTCATGGACAGTCGGTGTTACCCCACCCGTCAAATCTCTTCCTTGCATCCGGCTACTTGTGTAGTTCATACTCCTCGTTACCCAACATGCCGGGCGTTCTTTTATATGCATAGGGGTTCTCTTTTTGGTTTCCTTTCACTTTGCATATCAGAGTGCAGGCGCAACAGAAAAATCAAGGTTGAACATTTCCCTTGGAATAAAGAAACTAGGTTAATTATTAAATGACATAACTTAAGAATCACATACTTTTATCTCACGTACATAACATATATATTCCTTTTTCAACTTACTATTATATATATGCCCCCCCTTTGACTTACGCGCGACAAACCCCCCCTTACCCCCTCGCTCAGGAATTCCTGTAATCCTCGTCAAACCCCTAAACCAAGGAGGACTCGAGAACGTGCCGGTTAACAAGTTGAAGTGGGGTTAGCCATCGGGGTAAATTTATATATATACATGCACATAACTTTTTTTGTCAATTTTTTAAAAGCCTAAAAGATTCGATTAAAATCTCTAAAAACCTCCTCAATGCTAAAAATTTAAACAAAAAAT